TGGTTTTTATATTAGGATACTTAGTGTCGAGAAAATTTTACAGATTTTTGGCAGGGCTTGTTAGGCTAACGCTAAACTGATAAAAGTGTAAAAATTGATGCATATATATATATATATATATAATGTGGATAGCCAATTCATATCTCAACTCATTGGCTTATACGTTCTCGGGTCCTCCTTGGTTTAGGGGTTTGACAAGGAAAACAGGATTCACGGGGCGTAGGGGGGTAGGGGGGTTTGACGCGCGAAAACCAAAGGGGGCATTATAGCAAGTATAGTTGAATAAAGGACAGGTATGTTATGCACTTGATTTAGAAGTATGTAATTCTTAAGTTATGTCTTATAATAATTCACTTATATTAACGCATGCAAGGAATATGTTCAACCTTGATTCACATTTATATTTGCACTCTGAAATGTCTGATGAAAGGAAAACCAAAAAAAAGATACGTTATGCATATAAGAGAACGCCCGGCATGGTGGGTAACGAGACATATGTACTACACCATTAATCAGATGCCAGTATAATTATCCGAGGAGGGAATATTACAGTTATGTTCCTGAAATAGGAACCAGATGCCAGTAATAGTTCATAGTGTGCAACCCCCACAATTAGTGTCCTTGATTCCATCATGCATGATATGCCTTTATATAAACTGGTTGGTGGTCTCTTACTACATTAATATGTTTACTTAAAATTATAGTTAGTTATTCAAGGAAAAATTTGAGGTCAAATTTTAGGGGTATAATCTATTTCCCGGGTCGAAATACTAGTATTTCTGAGTCTTAATAATATGCTTTATGCAATACCTTATAAGTTAGTACTTGCTTGTATGGTTAAAATAATGCGTTGGTGATAATACATAGATGTATTAGCACATCTATGTAAAACCAAGCATATTATGTATTAACCCATAAAGGAGTGGATTCACCCCAGAAAATAGTTTAGTTTAGAATTCTGGCTTTGGGAGCCAGGGGTGGGAGTTAAAATCTCCTTTTTCTGGGCGCTAGGGAGGAGTTTAACCTCCGATCTTCGGATTACAAGACCGATGCTTTCAGGCTAAGCTACTAGGGCAGGCTCATTCTAGTGCTTTATTTTCTATTCATCCTGCCAGGGGGATGAAAATGAGGAATAGTGCGAAGTATAGTACGGATGCAATTTGTCCAATAATGATAAATGGGTGTTCTACTGGTATGCCTCCAATTCATGTCAGGATAGCTATGTCTGCTACTAAGGTTCAGAATAAAAATTGGGTGATTGGGCGAAATGTTAATCCTCGTTGTTTTGAGGTGTGTAGAAGTGGTACTACTATTAGCACGAGGATCGAGAATAGTAATGCAAGGACACCGCCTAGTTTATTTGGGATTGATCGGAGGATGGCGTAGGCAAACAGGAAGTATCATTCTGGTTTAATATGTGGGGGTGTAACTAGTGGGTTTGCAGGGGTGAAATTTTCTGGGTCTCCTAGTAGGTTAGGGGAAAATAGTGCTAGGAGTGTGAGAGCTAGTAGTATAACTACAAATCCAAGAAGGTCTTTGTATGTAAAGTATGGGTGGAAGGAGATTTTGTCTGCGTCTGAATTTAGCCCAATTGGGTTGTTTGATCCTGTTTCGTGGAGGAATAGGAGGTGGAGGATGGTTGCGGCGGCGATGATAAATGGTAGTAGGAAGTGGAATGCGAAGAATCGTGTTAGTGTTGCATTGTCTACTGAGAAGCCACCTCAAATTCATTGGACTAGTATATCTCCTATATAAGGTACGGCGGATAATAGATTTGTAATTACTGTGGCGCCTCAGAAAGATATTTGTCCTCATGGGAGTACATAGCCAACGAAGGCTGTTATTATAACTAGTAGTAGGAGGACCACGCCAATATTTCAGGTTTCTTTGTATAGGTAAGATCCATAGTATAGGCCTCGGGCAATATGTATATAAATGCAGATGAAAAAGAATGATGCTCCGTTTGCGTGTATATTACGGATTAGTCAGCCATAATTTACGTCTCGGCAGATGTGGGTCACTGATGAGAATGCAGTTGAAATGTCAGAGGTATAATGTATAGCTAGAAATAGTCCGGTTAAAATTTGGGTAATTAAACATAGTCCTAGGAGAGATCCAAAGTTTCATCATGCTGAAATATTGGATGGTGCTGGTAGGTCAACTAGTGCGTCGTTAGCGATTTTAATGAGGGGGTGTGTTTTTCGTAGGCTTGCCATTAGGGTTCTTGTAGTTGAATAACAACGGTGGTTCTTCAAGTCACTGGTCTCGGTTAAAGTCTGAGCAAGAATTATGACCTATTTTATGTCTTTATTATTGATGGCTTTGGTTGTGGGTTTAGTTGCTGTTGCTTCTAATCCTACGCCTTATTTTGCTGCTCTTGGGTTGGTGGTTGCAGCTGGGGTTGGGTGTGGAGTTTTAGTCGGTCATGGAGGTTCTTTTTTATCATTAGTTCTTTTTTTGATCTACTTAGGGGGGATGCTTGTGGTTTTTGCTTATTCGGCGGCTTTGGCTGCTGAGCCATTCCCGGAGGCTTGGGGCAGTCGTTCTGTATTAGGGTATGTCTTAATTTACTTGCTTGGGGTGGGTTTAGTGGCGGGACTTTTTTGAGGGGGGTGATATGAGGGTTCCTGGGTTGTTGTAGATGGGTTAAAAGAGTTTTCTGTTTTGCGGGGTGATATTAGTGGTGTGGCTGTTATATACTCGTCTGGTGGGGGGATGTTGGTTATTTGTGCCTGGGTACTACTTTTAACTTTATTGGTTGTGTTGGAGCTTACTCGTGGGTTGAGTCGTGGGACTCTTCGAGCGGTTTAAAGGAGAGTTGGGATAGTGGCTAAGATTAGGGTTAGAAGGAAGATGGTTAGGTAGGTTTTGATTATTCCTTGTGTAATGTCATTTGTAATTTTTGCTATAATTATTTGGGTTAATGCTAGGCCTTTTGGCCCAATAGTCTCGAGTCATGTTTTGTCAAGTTGGGTGGCGGCTGACTGTCCTAAGGTGAGTTTAAGTTTTGGGAGGAGTCGGTGGGTGATTGCTGGGAAAAATCCTAATATGTTTGAGAAGTGGTGTGTGGATGTTATTGGGGTAACTTTTATTTGTTTGCTGGTTATGTTAGCTAGGTCTATAGCTACTAGTAGGCCTATAATGGTCACTATTAGGGCTGCTATTTTAAGGGCGGTTGGTATTGTTATAATTGGTGTTTTTATTGGTAGGAAGTTGTGTGTAATAATAAATCCTGCAATAATACTTCCTCAGGCGAGTCGTTTGATAGAGTTAATTACGAGCGGGTTGTTTTCATTAATGGGAGACAGGGGCAGGAATCGTGGGGTTCCTATAATTACAAAGTATACTAATCGAAAGCTATAAACTGCGGTAAATGATGTGGCGATTAATGTGAGGATTAGGGCTCAGGCGTTTAGGTAGGAGGTGTTTAGGGCTTCAATAATTGCATCTTTTGAGAAGAATCCTGCTAGGAATGGGGTTCCAGTTAAGGCTAAGCTGCCGATTGTGAAGTAAGTTGAGGTAGCAGGTATAATATTAAACAAGCCTCCTATTTTTCGGATATCTTGTTCGTCGTTTAGGCTATGAATGATTGACCCTGAGCATAAAAATAGTATGGCTTTGAAGAAGGCGTGTGTACAGATGTGAAGGAATGCTAGTTGTGGCTGATTTAGTCCAATTGTGACTATTATCAATCCTAGTTGACTTGATGTTGAGAAAGCTACGATTTTTTTGATATCATTTTGGGTTAGGGCGCAGGTGGCTGTGAATAGTGAGGTTAGTGCTCCTAAGCAGAGGCAAACTGTTAGTGCTAGTTGGTTGTTTTCTATGAGTGGGTGGAGGCGAATTAGTAGGAAAATACCTGCAACCACTATGGTGCTTGAGTGGAGTAGGGCGGATACTGGCGTGGGACCCTCCATGGCGGACGGAAGTCATGGATGGAGGCCAAATTGGGCTGATTTTCCTGTGGCTGCTAGGGCAAGCCCTATTAAAGGAATTGTTATGTCAAAGTCTTTTGACAGAGTAAAGATTTGTTGAATTTCTCAGGAGTTAAAGTTTATTGCGAGTCAGGCTATAGTTATGATTAATCCGATATCTCCTACTCGGTTGTAGATGACGGCTTGGAGAGCGGCTGTATTGGCGTCTGCCCGTCCGTGTCATCACCCAATGAGTAAGAAGGATATGATTCCTACTCCTTCTCAGCCAATGAACAGTTGGAATATATTGTTGGCTGTAACCAGAATAATTATGGCTACTAGGAATGTGAGTAGATATTTGAAGAAGCGGTTAATATTGGGGTCGGAGTGTATATATCATAGTGCGAATTCTAGAATAGACCAGGTAACATATAAGGCGATTGGGACAAAAATTAGTGAATAGTGGTCAAATTTAAAACTGATATTGATATCAAATGTTTGGGTGTTTATTCAGTGCCAGTTTGTAATGATGCCTTCTGTTTTTAGGTTTAGAAAAATTGTTAGTGGTAGGAGGCTGATGAAGAATGCGGAGCTAACAGCAGTTTTGGTTATTTCTGCTATTTTGGATTCTTGTTGGTTGGGGCTTAGTGTGGTAAATAGCGGGTATAATAGGATAAAGAAGATTAGGAGGAGCGATGAGTGTATAATTAGTACCATTTTAGCTTCCACTTGGATTTGCACCAAGAGTTTTTGGTTCCTAAGACCAATGGATGAGCTGTTATCCTTTGAAAGCGCAAGGAAGCCATGGATTTTAACCTTGGTAGATAAGGATTAGCAGTGCTTACTATTTTCTGTTACTTCCTTGGTGAGTAAGGGGATTTTAACCCCTGTCTTTAGAATCACAATCTAATATTTTAGTTAAACTATACTTACAGTAGCATCATCCTCACATGAGTTCTGGTTTTATTACTAGGAGAATAACTGGAATCAGGTGTAAGGTTATTAGTAGATGTTCTCGGGTGTGGAATGGTTGAAGTCCTATAATATGGTTTGGTGAAGGGCCTCGTTGGGACATAAGGAACATATATAAGGAGTAGCCGGCTGTAATTAGTGTACCTAGTCCTGTAAGTAAAATTGTTCATGGGGATCAGCTAAATAGGGTTGTAATGATTATGAGCTCGCCTATTAAATTGGGCAGAGGTGGGAGTGCTAAGTTAGCAAGGTTAGCGATGAATCATCAGACTGCGGTTAGTGGGAAGATTACTTGTAGTCCTCGAGCAAGAATTATTGTTCGGCTATGTGTTCGTTCATATGCTGTGTTAGCTAGGCAGAATAGTGCTGAGGATACTAACCCGTGGGCAATTATCAAGATAATTGCTCCTGAGAAGCCTCACGGTGTTTGAATTAAAATTCCCCCTGCTACTAACCCTATGTGGCTCACGGATGAGTAGGCAATTAGTGATTTTAGGTCTGTCTGTCGTAAACAGATTGAGCCGGTTATGATAATTCCTCAGAGGGCTAGGATAATAAATGGGTAGGCTAGTTCTTTAGATAAGGGGTCTAGTATAACTATTATGCGTATTATTCCGTATCCCCCTAGTTTTAGTAAGACTGCTGCAAGTACTATAGATCCTGCTACTGGGGCTTCTACGTGCGCTTTTGGTAATCACAGATGGACGCCGTACAGGGGTATTTTAACTAGAAATGCGATTAGACAGCCCGCTCATCAGATTATGTGGCCTCACGAGTTGAGTTGTAGTGGTTGTGAATATTGGAGTACTAATATTGATAGGGTTCCTGTGGATTGTTGGAGTAGAAGTAGAGCAACTAGAAGTGGGAGAGATCCTGCTAAGGTGTAAAATAGGAAGTAAGTTCCTGCGTTTAGGCGTTCAGTTTGATTTCCTCATCGGGTAATGATGATAAGGGTTGGGATAAGTGTGGCTTCAAATATAATATAAAATATAATAATTTCTGTGGCACCAAATGCTATAATTAGGAAGGTTTGTAGTGAGGCGAGAAGTGTAATATATGAGCGTTGTCGGCTGATTGGTTCTGGGTTGATGTGGTTTTGGCTGGCTAAAATTATTAGTGGTAATAATCAGCATGTTAGTACTAATAAGGGGGTTGATAGTGGGTCTGTGGCCATATATATGTTGGAAGAGGCTCATCCGGTTTCTGATGTTGATTTTAATCACGTTAGACTGATGAAGGCAATTAGGAGGCTGTGTGCTGTGGTAGTTGTTCACAGTCATTTGGGGGAGGTTAGTCAGATTGTTGGAAATAGCATAATTGTGGGGATTAACACTTTTAGCATTGTAGAAGGTTGAGGTTTTGTAGACGGTCGGTTCCGTGAGTGCGGGCTGTGGCAACTAGTAATGCTAGGCCTGTGCTTGCTTCACAAGCGGAGAAGGCTAAGAGTAGTATAGGGGCGGTGGAGAATCCTGTGGATTCGAATTGTAGGGCTCATAGGGCTAGTGCAATAAATAGGGATAATATTATTCCTTCTAAGCACAGGAGTGCAGAGAGCAGATGTGTGCGGTGGAATGCTAGTCCTATTAGTCCTAAAATAAATGCTGAGCTAAAGCTGAAATGTACGGGTGTCATAAGGGGGTCATGGAATTAAACCACGATCTTCTGAGCCGAAATCAGAGGTCTTGTTTTGGACTAACTCCCTATTCTGCTCATTCTAGGCCCCCTTGGGTTCATTCATAAATTAGTCCTAGGGTTAATAGGATTAGGACTGTTGTGGCTCAAAAGAACGTTTCGGTGGGGTTATGGAGTTGATCTCCTCAGGGTAGGGGGAGAAGAAGGGCAATTTCTAGGTCAAATAGAAGAAATAGGATTGCTACTAAGAAGAAGCGTAAAGAGAATGGTAGTCGAGCAGATCCTAAGGGGTCAAATCCGCATTCGTAGGGGGATAGTTTTTCTGCGTCTGGGTTTATTTGGGGCAGTCAAAAAGATACAATTGCTAAGATTGTGGAAAGGGCTACTGTAATAACTAGAATTGTTATAATTAAATTCATTATCTTTCCTTGGGGTTTAACCAAGACTGTGTGATTGGAAGTCACTTGTACTAACTTTAATACTAGAAAGATTATGAGCCTCATCAGTAGATGGATACGTAGAGGAATAGTCATACTACGTCAACAAAATGTCAGTATCAGGCAGCGGCTTCAAAGCCAAAGTGGTGTTCAGATGTGAAGTGGTATTGGATTTGTCGTAGAAGACAGACTGCTAGAAAAGATGATCCAATAATAACGTGTAGTCCGTGAAATCCTGTGGCCACAAAGAATGTTGAGCCGTAGACTCCGTCTGCGATTGTGAAAGGTGCTTCGTAATATTCTATGGCTTGGAGGGCGGTGAAATAGAATCCTAGTAAAATAGTTAATGTTAGGGATTGAATTGCTTGTTTCCGTTCTCCCTCTATAATGCTGTGGTGGGCTCATGTTACTGTAACTCCGGACGCTAGTAATACGGCGGTGTTAAGAAGTGGAACCTCGAAAGGGTCTAGTGGGGTGATTCCTGTTGGAGGTCAGCATCCTCCAAGTTCTGGTGTCGGTGCTAAGCTTGAATGGTAGAAAGCTCAGAAGAATCCAAGGAAGAAGAATACTTCGGAAGTAATAAATAGGATTATTCCATATCGTAGTCCTTTTTGTACTGGAGGGGTATGATGACCTTGAAAGGTTCCTTCTCGAATAATATCACGTCATCATTGATATATTGTAAGAAGTAGGAGAATTATCCCGAGAGTTATTAGTGTTGTTGAGTGGAAGTGAAATCAGATTGCTAAGCCGGATGTTATTAGTAGAGCAGCAACGGCTCCGGTTAGAGGTCATGGGCTTGGGTCAACTATATGATAAGCATGTGCTTGGTGGGCCATTAAACGTTTTCTTGTAAATATAGGCTTAGAAGAAGTACAAACACATAGGCTTGGATTATTGCTACTGCAACTTCTAGTAGTGTTAATAGGAAAAGTACAGTGGCAGTTAGAATTGCCACTGTAGGCATTATCGGTAGGAGAACAAATACGGCTGTGGCAATAAGTTGAATTAGTAGATGGCCTGCGGTTAGGTTGGCTGTGAGTCGTACGCCTAAGGCTAATGGTCGGATAAATAGACTGATTGTTTCGATAATAATGAGCACTGGGATTAGGGGAATAGGTGTTCCTTCTGGTAGTAGATGTCCTAGGGCAATTGTTGGTTGATTTCGTATTCCAATAATTACTGTGGCAAGTCAGAGTGGCACAGCAAACCCCATGTTAAGTGATAATTGTGTTGTAGGTGTAAAGGTATAGGGAAGTAGGCCTAATATATTAATAGTAATTAAGAAGATTATTAAAGAGGCCAATAGTAGTGCTCATTTATGTCCCCCTATATTTAGAGGTAATATTAGTTGGTTTGTGAATCGGTTAATAAACCATCCTTGAAGTGTAATAAGTCGGTTATTGACTCATCGGGACGATGGGGTTGGGTAGAGGATTCAGGGTAGTGTAATTGCAATAGCAATTAATGGGATACCTAGGTAGGATGGGCTTGCAAATTGGTCAAAAAAGCTTGTTATCATGGTCAATCTCAGGATTCAGTTTTGTGTTTTTCAGCACTCACTGGGGTCGGTTCATTTGGTGAGGTATGATTTAAGATTTTAGTTGGAATAATGGTCAAGAAGATTAATCAGGAAAATACTAAAATTGCGAATCAAGGGCCTGGGTTTAATTGTGGCATTTCACTAGGGGTGGTCGGGAATCACCAATCTTTGGCTTAAAAGGCCAATGCTTTGTCCAATATTTAGCTTCCTAGCGAGGCGTCTTCTAGTATTAATGAGGATCAGTTTTCGAAATGTTCTAGTGGGACTGCTTCTACTACAATTGGCATAAAGCTGTGGTTGGCGCCGCAGATTTCAGAGCATTGTCCATAGAATAGGCCCGGGCGTGAGGCAATAAAGGCGGTTTGATTCAATCGTCCTGGGACTGCATCTATTTTTACGCCCAGGGATGGGACGGCTCAAGAATGTAATACGTCTTCAGCAGATACTAGGACTCGAATTGGGGATTCTATTGGGATAACCATTCGATGGTCAGTCTCTAGAAGTCGGAATTGTCCTGGGGTAAGGTCTTGAGTTGGAACTATATAAGAGTCGAAACCTAGGTTTTCGTAGTCTGTATATTCGTAACTTCAGTATCATTGGTGTCCTATTGCTTTAATTGTTAGGTGGGGGTCGTTGATTTCGTCTATAAGATATAAAATGCGCAGGGAGGGTAAGGCAATTAAAACTAAAATAACGGCTGGTAAGATGGTTCATACAATTTCGATTTCTTGGGAATCTAGAATGTACTTGTTAGTGAGTTTAGTTGAAACCATTGCAATAATAATGTATAGAACTAAGGTGCTAATCAGGAATACAATTATTAGTGCGTGGTCGTGAAAGTGTAGAAGCTCTTCTATAACGGGTGATGCCGCGTCTTGGAATCCTAGTTGTGCCGGATGTGCCATTAAGCCTTAGGCTTAAGACATGCAGGGATTTAACCTACGATTTCACCTTGACAAGGTGATGTAATTTACACTTTACTAATGTCTTTAAAAGGAAGTGACAGAGTGGTTATGTGGCTGGCTTGAAACCAGCATATGGGGGTTCAATTCCTCCCTTTCTCGTTAGTTTGATTGAATTTGGACGAATGCTGGTTCCTCGTATGTGTGGTAAGGAGGAGGGCAGCCGTGAAGTCATTCTACGTTTGTTATAGTTAGTTCTACAGATATTACTTCTCGTTTGGCGGCGAAGGCTTCTCATAGGATAAATAGGAACATGATTACTGCTACCAGAGAAATTAGTGATCCAATAGATGATACTGTATTTCAGAGTGCATAAGCATCTGGGTAATCAGAGTACCGTCGTGGCATGCCTGCTAGACCTAGGAAATGTTGGGGGAAGAATGTGAGGTTAACTCCAATAAATATTACGGTAAAATGAATTTTTGTTCAGGTGCTGTGTAGGGTATATCCTGTTAGTAAGGGGAATCAGTGTACAAAGGCTGCTATAATAGCGAATACGGCACCTATTGACAATACATAGTGAAAATGTGCGACTACGTAGTATGTATCATGGAGTACAATATCAAGTGATGAGTTAGATAATACGATTCCTGTAAGTCCTCCTACTGTAAATAGGAAAATAAACCCAAGAGCTCATAGTATTGGAGTCTCTCATTTAATTGATCCTCCATGGAGTGTGGCTAATCAGCTAAATACTTTTACACCTGTTGGGATGGCAATAATTATTGTTGCAGATGTAAAATATGCTCGAGTGTCTACGTCTATTCCGACGGTGAACATGTGGTGGGCTCATACAATAAAGCCTAGAAGACCAATAGCCATCATAGCTCAGACCATTCCTATATAACCAAAGGGCTCTTTTTTACCTGAGTAGTAGGCTACAACGTGGGAGATAATACCAAATCCGGGGAGGATAAGAATATAGACTTCTGGGTGACCAAAGAATCAAAATAAGTGTTGATAAAGAATTGGGTCTCCTCCTCCTGCCGGGTCAAAGAATGTGGTGTTAAGGTTTCGATCTGTTAGAAGCATTGTAATTCCAGCGGCTAAAACGGGTAGTGATAGAAGAAGCAGGACAGCGGTTACAAGTACAGATCAAACGAACAGGGGTGTTTGGTATTGGGAGATGGCTGGGGGTTTTATATTAATGGTTGTAGTAATAAAATTGATGGCCCCTAGAATTGAAGATACTCCTGCTAAATGTAATGAGAAAATTGTTAGGTCTACTGATGCTCCTGCATGGGCTAGGTTGCCTGCGAGGGGCGGATATACTGTTCATCCTGTTCCGGCCCCGGCTTCAACACCAGAAGAGGCTAGAAGAAGCAGGAATGATGGGGGTAGAAGTCAGAAGCTTATGTTATTTATTCGTGGGAATGCTATGTCTGGGGCTCCAATTATTAAGGGTACAAGTCAGTTTCCAAATCCTCCAATAAGGATAGGCATTACTATAAAGAAAATTATTACGAAGGCGTGAGCGGTTACGATAACATTGTAGATTTGGTCGTCGCCTAAAAGCGATCCGGGTTGGCTTAGTTCAGCCCGGATAAGGAGGCTTAAGGCGGTTCCCACTATTCCGGCTCAGGCACCAAATACAAGATAAAGGGTACCAATGTCTTTGTGGTTAGTAGAGAAGAATCAGCGCGTGATTGCCACAGGTAGGGTGGCCGAGTGTTTAGGCGGTGGGTTGTAGCCCCGAAGACAGAGGTTTAAGTCCTCTCCCTACCACAGCCCCGTGGTGAAGAACATATTGGATTGCAAATCCAAAGACGCAGACTAACACCTGCCGGGGCTTTTCCCGCCTTGCTGGGTCAAACGGCGGGAAAAGTAGATGGATGCTCGCTGGTTTGAGCGCTTAGCTGTTAACTAAGAGTTTGTAGGATCGAGGCCTTCCCATCTAGTAAGGCCTTAGTTTAATAAAAATGTCTGATTTGCAATTAGGAGATGCAAGTTAATTTCTTGTAGGTCTTAGTCAGGGACTAGAAGATTTTCACTTCTACTCAGAGCTTTGAAGGCTTTTGGTCTAATATTATCCTAAGTCCCTAGGTGGTTAGTATTATAATGGTTGGAGTTATTGGTAATAGTCCCAGGGCGGCTATAGTAAATAGGGCTAGGGGTAAGGAGGTTTGGGTTGTTTGAGTTCGTCATGGGGTGGTTGAGTTGGTTGTGTTGGGGGAAATAGTCAGTGTCATTGCGTAACACAGTCGTAAGTAGAAGTATAGGCTAATTAGGGCGGCTAAAGCTATAGTTGTGGCAATAAGGGGGAGGTCTTGCTTTGTTAGTTCCTGTAGAATTAATCATTTTGGTAGGAAACCTGTGAGTGGGGGGAGACCTCCTAGTGATAGTAATACTAGGGCAGTGGTTGATGTAAGGATTGGGGTTTTTGATCAGGTTGTTGCAAGTGTGTTAATTTTGGTGGTGAATGATGTTTTAAGGGTGAGGAATGCTGCGGACGTTATAATGATATATGTTCCTAGTGCAACTAGAGTTAGTTGAGGGGCGTATTGAATAATAATGATTATTCACCCTATGTGGGCAATTGAGGAATACGCTAGAATTTTTCGTAGTTGGGTTTGGTTTAGTCCTCCTCATCCCCCTACTAGTGTGGACGTAATTCCTAGCAGTGTTAGTAGTAGAGGGTCAATGGTTTGGGCTGTTTGAATGATTAGTGCAAATGGGGCAAGTTTTTGTCAGGTTGATAGAATTAGTCCTGTTAATAGGTCTAAGCCTTGTAGAACTTCTGGTATCCAGAAGTGTATTGGTGCGAGTCCAATTTTAAGTGCTAAAGCAGTTATAAATATTGTGCTGGCAATAGGATTAGATAGGTCGTTGATGCTTCATTCTCCTGTTATTCAGGCATTTGTTGTGCTGGCGAATAGGATTATTGCTGCTGCGGTAGCTTGGGTTAGGAAGTATTTTGTGGTTGCCTCTACTGCACGGGGGTGATGGTGTTGTGCTATTAGTGGGGTAATTGCTAGGGTATTGATTTCTAAGCCTATTCAGGCGAGTAGTCAGTGGGAGCTAGCAAAGGTTAGGGTGGTTCCTAGTCCTAGGCTGGATAGAAGAATTATAAGTACGTATGGATTCATTGGCGGAGGAGGGATTTTAACCGTCATGTTCGGGGTATGGGCCCGAAAGCTTTATTAGCTGACCCCGCCTTAGAAAGTGGTGTAGAGGAAGCACCAAGAGTTTTGATCTCTTGAGTATGGGTTCGATTCCCTTCTTTCTAGGAACTGAGGGGATTTTAGCCCCTATAAGTCACTCTATCAAAGTGGTCCTTGGGCATTCAGGCACAGTTCCTTGGGTTATAGTTGTGGGGGGAGTCCCGCTAGTGCAATAGGTAGGGCAGTGTGTCATAATACAAAGGCAAGTGTTAGAGGAAGGAAGTTTTTTCAGACTAAGTGCATTAGTTGGTCATATCGAAATCGTGGGTAGGAGGCTCGTACTCATAGGAATAAAATGGATAGTAGTGCGGCTTTGGTTATGAGGTTAATTGTTGTGAGTTCTGGGATATTTGGAATGTGCGAGGCTCCTAGAAATAATACAGCTGATAGGGTATTTATTAATAAGATATTGGCATATTCGGCCAGGAAAAACAGGGCGAAGGGTCCTCCTGCATATTCTACGTTAAAGCCAGATACTAGTTCTGATTCTCCTTCTGTTAGGTCAAATGGTGCTCGGTTTGTTTCGGCTAGCGTTGAGATGTATCATATTGCGGCGAGGGGTCAGGCAGGGATGAGAAGTCAGATGCTTTCTTGGGTAATGTTGAATGTTTGTAGTGTATATCCTCCTGAAAAGATGATTACTGAAAGGAGGATGAGTCCTAGGCTTACTTCATATGAAATTGTTTGGGCTACAGCTCGTAGAGCGCCAATTAAGGCATATTTTGAGTTTGATGCTCAACCTGACCCTAAGATTGAATATACTGCAAGGCTTGATAGGGCTAGAATAAATAGGATTCCTAAGTTAAGATCGGTTACTGGGTGAGGCATAGGTATTGGTGCTCATAGGGTTATGGCTAGGGTGAGTGCTAATATTGGAGTGGCTAAGAATAGGAATGGGGATGCTGTAGAGGGACGGACTGGTTCTTTCGTAAATAGTTTTACTCCATCAGCAATGGGTTGTAATAGTCCATATGGTCCTACTACGTTTGGCCCTTTTCGTAGTTGTATATATCCTAGTACTTTTCGTTCAATTAATGTTAGAAAGGCTACTGCTAGTAGAACGGGTACGATGTAGGCTAGGGGATTGATTAGGTGGGTTATTATGATGTTTAGCATAAACTGGGGAGAGGATTTGAACCTCTGGCTAAAAGGGCTTAGGCCTTTTGCAATTTACCATGCTCTGCCACCCCAGTATGTCCTTATTTTGGCCAGCTGGGGTCTTGGCTCTCCCTTTGCTTTATTTATTTGTTTTCATAAATTAGGGGTGGGGCGTGCTTTAAGTATAGGCCCCTCTTTTCCGATCCTTTCGTACTAGGAAAAGTAGCGTTACAGATAGAAACTGACCTGGATTGCTCCGGTCTGAACTCAGATCACGTAGGACTTTAATCGTTGAACAAACGAACCCTTAATAGCGGCTGCACCATTAGGATGTCCTGATCCAACATCGAGGTCGTAAACCCTCTCGTCGATATGGACTCTGGGAGAGGATTGCGCTGTTATCCCTAGGGTAACTTGGTTCGTTGATCGGCTTTGGTGGCCGGATCATGTTTGGTCAGATGTTCTGTGGCTTAGAGGTGTTTCTCTTGGCTTTAGGAAATTTGTCCCAGTCCACTTGGAGGCTTGTTTTTCCTCCGTGGTCGCCCCAACCGAAGGTAAAATTTCATGTTCCACAAGGTTTCTGCTTTTTATTGAGTTGCTTGACGTGGTTGAGTTTTGTACCTTAAGCTCCAAAGGGTCTTCTCGTCTTGTATTATTATGCCCGCTTCTGCACGGGCAGATCAATTTCACTGACCTGAAAGGGGAGACAGTTAAGCCCTCGTTTAGCCATTCATACAGGTCTCTATTTAAAAGACAAGTGATTGCGCTACCTTTGCACGGTCAAAATACCGCGGCCGTTGAACTTGTAGTCACTGGGCAGGCTGGACCTCCTATACATGGTTGTGTTGCAGGAGGCGATGTTTTTGGTAAACAGGCGAGGCTTGTGTTTGCCGAGTTCCTTCCTTTTCTTTTAGTCTTTCCTTTAATAGCACTCCAGTGTGGGGTTAACGATTACTGAGTTGTGGGCTTTTCTTGTTTTTTTTATGGTTCACATTGCTCTCTTGGGTTGAGTTCGTTAGTTGCCAATGGTTGGTCCGGTTTGGCTTACACTTGTGCTTGGAGAAGGGCGGGCCTTCTTGTTACTCATTTTAGCATAATTTCTTCCATGGGGGCATGGATTAGCCTAATAGTACTTAGGGGAGTAAGATTTTTTATCAGGATAATAAACTTTTTTCTGTCTGAGCTTTAACGCTTTCTGTTTAGGTGGCTGCTTTTAGGCCCACTAGAACAGTATGTTTTATATATTATGATCTTTATCCTCCTGTATAAGGTTGTATCCTTTGTTAAAGGGGCTGTACCCCCTTTAACTAACTCTCGTGTCTTTCTCTTAGTATCTTGGTTAGTGCTTATTTGATTTGAGGCGTACGAGGCTGAACTTCTATTCATTTCTTAGGCAACCAGCTATCACCAGGTTCGGTAGGTCTGTCACTTCTACCCGGAGCTCTTCCCACTCTTTTGCCACAGAGACGGGTTGGCCCTTAATAGGCTGTCTCGGGGTAGCTCATCTGGTTTCGGGGTTTCAAACTAAAGGTCTCTTTGCTTGTGTTTACTGGCTAAATCATGATGCAAAAGGTACAAGGTTTAGTCTTTGCTTTTTAGTACTTATATGGATTGTTTCATTTCTCTTTCAGCTTTCCCTTGCGGTACTATTTCTATTGCTTTGGTTGAACCTTTTCTGTCTCCCATACTCAGGTAAAAGAATGGTTTAGTTTTTAGTGTTTGGCCTATTCTATTTTATTTATATTGTTTAGTTATATTGGTGGATAAGCTAGCTGTTTGGTTCAGGGTGATCCAACTTGCATGGATGTCTTCTCGGTGTAAGTGAGATGCTTAACTAACTCAGCCACGCCCTGGGTTTAATCCAAGTGCACCTTCCGGTACACTTACCGTGTTACGACTTGCCTCCCCTTGTCAGTGCTATTTTATTAGGTATTTTTGATGCGTTTTGACAGGGGAGAGTGACGGGCGGTGTGTACGCGTCTCAGAGCCGGGTTCAAAGGGACACTCTATTTCCCTTTTACTACTAAATCCTCCTTCAAGCATTGTTTCATGTTGCATGTTCGTAATGTTCTGTTATAGAAAATGTAGCCCATTTCTTTCCATTTCATGCGCTACACCTCGACCTGACGTTCTGGGTTGTGCCCATTTTGCTTACTTTTATTACCTTCACAGGGTAAGCTGACGACGGCGGTATATAGGCTGGGGTGGCTAGAAGTGGTGAGGTTTAACGGGGGTTATCGGTTCTAGAACAGGCTCCTCTAGGGGGGTCTGAGACACCGTCAGGTCCTTTGGGTTTTAAGCTAATGCTCGTAGTACCCTGGCGGACATCTAATTGTAGTTGGATGTCTAAGTTTATGGCTGAGCATAGTGGGGTATCTAATCCCAGTTTGTTTCTCAGCTTTCGTGGGGTCAGGTTAATTTATTAAAGCTACTTTCGTGTTTGGGCTTCGGATACCTAGAAGCGTATGACGGCCAAAGGGTTATTTGGCTTTATTTTTATTTGTCCTTAACCACCCTTTACGCCGTTGTAAAATCAACTTGGGCCTCTCGTCTAACCGCGGTGGCTGGCACGAGTTTTACCGGCCCTTTGTAACCTTAACTGAGTCAAGTTTTCACTTATGGCTTAATGTTTATCACTGCTGAATTCCCTTGGGGGTGTGGCTAGGCCAGGCGTCTTGGGCTAAATTTTGTGCCTGATGCCCGCTCCTCGTCCCCGGGAGGGGGATTGAGGGCATACTCACTGGGTTGCGGAGACTTGCATGTGTAAGTTGAGTTAGAGCTGATAATAAGGTCGGGACCATGCCTTTGTGCATGCGGAGTTTTCTAGGACTCATCTTAGCATCTTCAGTGCTATGCTTTATATTAAGCTACGCTAGC